CAAGCGTGTAGTCATTTTGACTGCTACAAAAGGTACTCCTAAGACTACGAATAGTAAAATGTCCGATATAAAAACCGACGTGACTTTAATGCGCTATTCACAACAATCAGACTTTCGGCGCGGTATAATCAAAGGTTCTATGCGGGCTCAAAGGCGTAAAGTGGTTATTTTCGAATTATTTCAAGCAAATGCGAAGTCCCCCCTTTTTTTGGAGAGACGACAAAAATCCCCTCCCTTTTATTTTAATATTTCCGGGTTTATTAAACTAATTTTTAAAAATGGGTTGGATAAAGGGGAAGCATTCAAAACTGGAGAGTATACAAAAGAACAAACAAAAAGAGAAGAAAAACAAGAAACCAACAAAAGAAAGGAAAAAGCACGAATAAAAATCGCAGAGGATTGGAATCGTATTCCATTTGCGCAAGGAATAAGAGGTTGCGTGTTAATAACTCAATCTATTTTTAGAAAATATATTCTATTACCTTCATTGATAATTGCCAAAAATGTTGGACGTATATTCCTATTGCAACGTCCTGAATGGGCTGAGGATTTCCAAGAATGGAATAAAGAGATCTATATTAAATGCACCTATAATGGTATTCCATTATCCGAAACCGAATTTCCAAAAAATTGGTTGACAGAAGGTATTCAAATAAAAATCGTATTTCCTTTCTGTCTGAAACCTTGGCACAAATCTAAACTACAATCCTCTCAGAAAGATCTAATGAAAAAGACAAAAGAAAAAGGTGATTCTTGTTTTTTAACAGTTTGGGGAATGGAAACGGAACTCCCCTTTTGTTCACCCCGAAAAAAACCTTCCTTTTTTAAACCCATTTTAAAGGAATTCGCAAAAAAAATGGGAAAATTTAAAAAGAAGTATTTTCGAGTTCTAAAAGTTTTCAAAGTAAAAACAAAATTACTTCGAAAAGTTTCAAAAGAAACAAAAAAATGGGTTATCAAAAGTGTTTTTTTTAGAAAAAGAATAATAAAAGAACTTTCAAAAGTAAATCCAATTCTATTATTCAGATTAAGAGAAGTCGGAGTCGATAAATCAAGCGAAATTAAAGAAGAAAAAGATTCCATAATAAACAATCAAACGATTCACGAATCATTTAGTCAAATTCAAATTGAATCTCCGGGTTGGACAAACTCTTCGTTGACAGAAAAAAAAATGAAGGATCTGGCTGATAGAACAAGTACAATTCGAACTCAAATAGAAAGAATCACAAAAGAGAAAAAAAAAGTAACTCCAAGAATAAATAATCTTAGTCCTACAAGTTATAATGCTAAAAAATTAGAAAAACAGCAAATGTTTAAAATGTTAAAAAGAAGAAATGCTCGATTAATCTGTAAATTATCCCCTTTTGTAAAATTTTTCATTGAAAAAATATACACGGATATATTTTTATATATCATTAATATTGCCAGAATAAATACAAAACTTTTTCTTAAATTAACAAAAAAAATTATTGATAAATCCATTTACAATAATGAAAGAAAACAAGAAAGAATTAATAAAAAAAAGAAAACTACAATTCCGTCTATTTCGAGTATAATTCTAAGAAAGGAACTTGAGAATATTAGTAATATTAAAGCAAATTCACATATTTTTTATGACTTATCCTACGTACCACAACCATATGTATTTTATAAATTAGGAAAAATCCAAGTTATTAACTCGTTAAGATTTGTTCTTCAATATCAACGAATCCCCTTTTTCCTTAAGGCTAAAATAAAGGATTCTTTTAAAACACAAGGAATGCTTGATTCGAAATCAGGAGATAACAAACTTCCGAGTTCTGAAATGAATCCATGGAAAAGCTGGTTAAGAGGACATTATCAATACCATTTATCTCAGATTGGATGGTTTAGATTAATACCAGAAAAATGGCGAAATACATTTCGTCAGCATCGTATAGCTAAAAAGGCAAATTTTAGCAAACGGCATTCATATGAAAAAAAACCATTAATGAATTCCAAAAAACAAAAAAAATTGGAAGTATATTCATTATCTAATCAAAAAGATAATTTTCTAAAATACTATAGATCTGATCTTTTAGCATATAAATTTATTCATTATGAAAAGAAAACGGAATGCTTTTTTTATGGATCTCCCCTTCAAGGAAATACGAACCAAGAATTTTATTATAACACACCTAAAAAAAACTTTTTTGATATGCTGAGGAACATCCCTATTAAAAATGATCTAGGAAAGATCCATATGGAAAAACCGGCCGATAGAAAATATTTTGATTGGAAAATTTTGCAATTTGATCTTATACAAAAAATCGATATTGAGGCCTGGATCATAATCGATACCAATAGGAATCAAAATAGTAAAATTCGTACTAAAAATTCTCAAATAATTTCTAAAAAATATTTTTTTTATCTTAAGATCCCAGAGATAAATTTACCAAACTCTCACAAGGGGTTTTACGATTGGATGGGAATGAATGAAAAAATGCTAAAGCATCCCATATCCAATCTGGAACTTTGGTTCTTCCCAGAATTTTTGTTAATTTATAAGACATATAAAATGAAACCTTGGTTTATACCAAGCAAATTACTTCTTTTAAATTTAAATAGAAGTGCAAATAAAAAGATCAATGAAAAGGACAATTTTTTGATAGCATCAAATAAAAAGCATCGAAATCAAGAAGAAAAAGAACCGACAAGTCGAGGAGAGCGGAGATCCGTCCTCTCACCCCAAAAAGATATTGAAGAAAATGATGCAAGATCAAACATGAAAAAAGGGAAAAAGAAAAAACAATACACGAAAGCAGAACTCCGTTTGTTCATGAAACGTTATTTGCTTTTTCAATTGCGATGGGATGAGACTTTGAATGAAAGAATGATCAATAATATCAATGTATATTGTCTCCTGCGTAAACTGATAGATTCACCAAAAATTACTCTATCCTCGATTCAAAAGAAACAAATGAGTTTGGATATAATGATGATTAATAATAATTTAACTCTTTCAGAATTTATGAAGAAGGGAGTATTGATTCTAGAACCCATTCGTTTGTCTGAACAAAAAGATGGGCAATTTATTATGTATCAAACCGTTGGTATTTCGTTGGTTCATAAAAATAAGCATCAAAAATACCAAGAGCAAGGACATGCTTCTAACAATAATTTGGATTTACTTGTTCCCGAAAATATTTTATCCTTTAGACGTCGTAGAAAATTGAGAATTCTAATTTGTTTCAATTCAAAAAAGAGAAATTATATAGATCCAAATCCGGTATTTTGTAACGTAAAAAACAGCAGCCAAGTTTTACATGACAATAACCATCTTGATAGAGATAAAAATCAATTAATGAAATTAAAGCTCTTTCTTTGGCCTAATTATCGATTAGAAGATTTAGCTTGTATGAATCGTTATTGGTTTGATACCAATAATGGCAGCCGTTTCGGTATGTTAAGGATACAGATGTATCCACGATTGAAAATTTTTTAATAATACACTTTTCTGTATATCCTATACCCTATATATAATAGGGTATATGAAAGCAAACAAATACACAGATCAGATGTCTTATCTCACATTTCATTATAGTATCCAATATCAAATGAATAATGTCTGAATTCGATCTCGAAATGAATGAACGAAACCTTCTTTATTTTAGGTCTAAATTCTTCGATCCAAAAATGTACCAAGCTTTTCTATTCCTATAGAAAACCAATTCAAAATTGAATTGATTGATTTGAATTCATGAAATTAGGAGTTCAAAAAGAAATTTTGATTAGATTCTTGTATATACCAGATTCAAATTTATATACCACATTCAAATTAATGGCATTATTATTACTGATCGGTAAAATCCATATCTGTAAAAAGGGCAAGGGGCGTTTTTTTATGGTCAAAAATTCATCGATTTCAGTTATTTCTCAAAAAGAAAACAAAGAAACCAGGGGGTCTGTTGAATTTCAAGTATTCAGTTTCACCGCTAAAATAAGGAAACTCACTTCACATTTGGAATTGCACAAAAAAGACTTTTCATCTCAGCGAGGTTTGCGAAAAATTTTGGGAAAACGTCAACGACTGCTGGCCTATTTGTCAAAAATAAATAGGGGGCGCTATAAAGAATTAATTGGGGAGTTGGATATTCGAAAGATAAAAACTCGTTAATTTGAAGCGTGAGACTGTTTGCGCTTAGTCGTTTAAATTTTGATGAACTTCTTTCTTTTTACTTTCAGCAATGCATGGAAGAATGACTCGAGAAAAACTTATGATTCCACCAACTACAAGAAAAGACCTCATGATAGTCAATATGGGCCCTCACCACCCATCAATGCATGGTGTTCTTCGACTGATCGTTACTCTCGATGGTGAAGATGTTATTAACTGTGAACCAGTATTGGGTTATTTACATAGAGGGATGGAGAAAATTGCGGAAAATCGAACAATTATACAATATTTGCCTTATGTAACACGTTGGGATTATTTAGCTACTATGTTCACAGAAGCAATAACCGTAAACGGGCCCGAACAGCTAGGCAATATTCAAGTACCTAAAAGGGCTAGCTATATCAGAGCTATTATGTTGGAGTTGAGTCGTATCGCTTCCCATTTGTTATGGCTTGGTCCTTTTATGGCAGATATTGGGGCGCAGACTCCTTTCTTCTATATTTTTAGAGAACGAGAATTGATATATGACCTATTTGAAGCGGCTACCGGCATGCGCATGATGCATAATTTTTTTCGTATCGGAGGAGTCGCTGCTGATCTACCTCATGGCTGGATAGATAAATGTTTGGATTTTTGCGACTATTTTTTAACCGGGGTTGCTGAATATCAAAAGCTTATTACACGGAATCCTATTTTTTTAGAACGGGTTGAGGGCGTAGGCATTATTGGCGGAGAAGAGGCACTAAACTGGGGTTTATCGGGACCAACGCTACGAGCTTCCAGAATACAATGGGATCTTCGTAAAGTTGATCGTTATGAGTGTTACGAGGAATTTGATTGGGAGATTCAATGGCAAAAAGAGGGG